GAGCCAAGTATGACAACTTCTTCTACTACCCATCCTGTATATTGTCTTTTTCGTTCTGTCTTCGAATGGAAATTTTTTAGTAGACGAGATTTTACGAAAAAAGTTCTTCATATTCATAATCATAGGAAAAGAAAAAACAAGTATTTTTTTTTTATGGAAATTTGACACAACATGGGAGAACCCACTATTTATAATTTTTTTTTGAAAAAATATTCTTTTGTGAAAACCCTGAGTATCATTTCACTATATCTGATGGAACCTTCTTTTTTTTCACTACTCAGTCGTTATTAGGTAATAAATAATCCGAGTGATCGGATTTAGATGCTTATTTTGATAGGAAATGACATATTCAAGATTTTTTATCGAATGACTATTCATCTATTGTATTTTATTTTCATGTAAATAGGGGCAAGAAAGCTCTATGGAAAAAGGATGGTTAAATTCAATGTTGTTGAACGGGGAATTAGAATACAGGTGTAAACTAAGTAAATCAACCGATAGTCTTGATCCTATTGAAAATACCAGTCTAAGTGAAGGAACGATTATAAATGATAATGATATGGATAAAAGCATTCCTAGTCGTAGTGATAATGACAATTTTAGTTACAGTACTCTTGATCATTTAGTTGCTGTCAGTGATATTCAGAATTTCATATCTGATGATACTTTTTTAGTTAGAGATAGTAATACAGATAGTTTTTCTATATATTTTGATATTGAAAATCAAATTTTGGAGATTGACAATGATCATTCTTTTGTAAGTGAACTAAAAAGTTCGTTTTATATTTATTGTACCTCTAGTTATCTAAAGAACATATCAAAGAGTCATGATTCCAACTATAATCGTTCGATGTATGATACTAAATATAGTTGGAATAATCAAATTACTAGTTGCATTGAGAGTTACATTTGTAGTGAAAGTGGAAATAATAGTGAAAGTGCTAGTATAAGAGATGGTAGTGATTTCACTAGAACAGAAGGTTCTAATAATCTAGATGTTACTCAAAAATACAGGCATTTATGGGTTCAATGCGAAAATTGTTATGGATTAAATTATAAGAAATTTTTGAAATCAAAAATGAATATTTGTGAACAATGTGGATATCATTTGAAAATGAGTAGTTCAGATAGAATCGACCTTTCGATTGATCCGGGTACTTGGGCTCCTATGGATGAAGACATGGTCTCTCTAGATCCCATTGAATTTCATTCGGAAGAGGAACCTTATAAAGATCGTATTGATTCTTATCAAAGAAAGACAGGATTGACTGAAGCTGTTCAAACAGGCACAGGTCAATTAAACGGTATTCCCGTAGCAATTGGGGTTATGGATTTTCAGTTTATGGGGGGTAGTATGGGATCTGTAGTAGGCGAGAAAATCACCCGTTTGATCGAGTATGCTACCAATCAATGTTTACCTCTTATTTTAGTGTGTGCTTCTGGAGGAGCACGCATGCAAGAAGGAAGTTTGAGCTTGATGCAAATGGCTAAAATATCTTCCGCTTTATATGATTATCAATCAAATAAAAACTTATTCTATGTATCAATCCTTACATCTCCGACTACAGGTGGGGTGACAGCTAGTTTTGGTATGTTGGGGGATATCATTATTGCCGAACCCAATGCCTACATTGCATTTGCGGGTAAAAGAGTAATTGAACAAACATTGAATAAGACATTACCTGAGGGTTCACAGTCGGCTGAATATTTATTCCATAAGGGCTTATTCGATCCAATCGTACCACGTAATCCTTTAAAAGGTATTTTGAGTGAGTTATTTCACCTCCATGTTTTCTTTCCTTTGAATCAAAATTCAATCAAGTAGAGCCTTAATAAAAACAAAAAATTGGATTTGTGATCAACCAGTAGTTATTCATTTAGTTTAAAGGAATCAAATTCAAAATCCAAAGAATGGATTTTTCTTTGGTAACATAAGATTTCATTGTAGAAAGAATCATGTGGATTATTCTTTTTTTTTTTTTACAGATATTACTAATTAGTAATTAGGAAATCTCTATGAAACAACATAAAAGAGTGAATTCTTTTTTCTTTTTATTTATAATAAAATCTTTATTCCAGTTAATTAAATGAAAATTATAAGACAAGAAAAAGAAAAAATATTAATATAATAAATTAATAAATAAAAAAGTGGATTATCATACATATATTTCATGTCGAAAGATGAAAAATTCTGTTCTACATTCCTTTTCTATATCTATATATCTATATATATATATACTCATCTATATATAGAATTCTAGATTCATTCTAATTATTAGAGAATTCAAATAATTATACTCATGTAGATATACTTATTATAATTATAGAATTCTTCTAATTCTAAGAAATTTGAATAATTATATATATGAATATATGCATTATAATAATTCTAAGATATTTTTCTAACAATAAATAACAGATAAAAATATTAATATAATTAGGATAAATAACATAACAATAATAATAAATAACAGGTACAAATATTAAGTCTATTAAATCGAGGTATCCATTCTATGACAACTTTCAACAACTTACCCTCTATTTTTGTGCCTTTAGTGGGCTTAGTTTTTCCGGCAATTGCAATGGCTTCTTTATCTCTTCATGTTCAAAAAAACAAGATTTTTTATTTTTAAATACGATGGTGCCAAATCTTGTATATATATATATATTTTTAAGAATGCGACTTCTACCATAACACAGATATTTATTTAGTAGGATAGAGTATAACATATAGCTTACTCTTTCCATAAACGATTATACATGACATCTGAGTAAATGAATTATAAATATTTGAAAAAAAAAAAAAGAATCGAATAGATGGGAATCGGAGCGAATATCTGAGATATAGATATAAAGTCAATATATCTATATATAAGTATCTATAGGAAATTATATGTCAGTTGATCTTATTATTTTAGATCTAAACAATTCGATGAATTACTCTTAAAGGTTCACATCAGAATAATACTAGTTGATGAGAGTTACTTCGGAAACCAACAAAAGTAAAGTAAAATTTATTTCGGTTATTTTTTTTATTCTTCCAATTCCAATAAAATGCAATTAGATCTAGTATGAGTTGGCGATCAGAACATATATGGATAGAATTTTTAAGGGGATCTCGAAAAACAAGCAATTTCTGCTGGGCCTTTATCCTTTTTTTAGGTTCATTAGGGTTTTTATTGGTTGGAACTTCCAGTTATCTTGGTAGAGATTTGATATCTTTATTTCCGTCTCAGCAAATAATTTTTTTTCCACAGGGGATCGTGATGTCTTTCTATGGGATCGCAGGTCTCTTTATTAGTTCTTATCTATGGTGCACAATTTCGTGGAATGTAGGTAGTGGTTATGATCGATTCGATAGAAAAGAAGGACTAGCGTCTATTTTTCGTTGGGGATTTCCTGGAAAAAATCGTCGCATTTTCCTCCAATTCCTTCTGAAAGACATTCAATCCATCAGAATCGAAGTGAAAGAGGGTATTTATGCACATCGTGTCCTTTATATAGAAATCAGAGGCCAGGGGTCCATTCCCTTGACTCGTAATGAGAAGAATTTGACCCCACAAGAAATTGAACAAAAAGCTGCAGAATTGGCCTATTTCTTGCGTGTACCAATTGAAGTATTTTGAAAAATGAAGCGAAGAATGAATGCTTTCGTATTCTTAGTTTTTAACACGAGGGAAAAACCGATAAATTCTTTTTTTTTTTTGATTTTCTATTTTGATCGAAAAGGGACTTCTTTCACCTGTAAATCCTAATCCTGAAGTGGTTCTTTCGTGCATTCATCGAAACCGGGCAATTGCTTCAAATTTGAGTAATTGCTATATTTTGAAACAATAGATATTTTTTTTCTTGTTTCGAAATTTAAGGACTAACCACTCAAGCACAAATAAAAAACAGAGAATAGATTGATAATAGAATCAATATGACTTGTAATAGAACTTATGTTTGATATGAATATTCAATATTGTATCAAATTGACGAATGAAGTAAGTTCATGAAAAAAAAAAAAAAAAATAAAAGACGAAAAAATGGCAAAAACGAAAGCATTCATTCCCCTTCTATATCTTGTATCTATAGTATTTTTGCCCTGGTGGATCTCTCTTTCATTTAAAAAAAGCCTAGAAGCTTGGGTTACTAATTGGTGGAATACTGGGCAATCTGAAATTTTCTTGAATCATATTCAAGAAAAAAATATTTTTAAAAAAGTTCTAGAATTAGAGGGACTCTTCCTCTTGGACGAAATGATAAAAGAATACCCAGAAACACATCTACAAAAGCTTCCTATCGGAATTTACAAAGAAACAATCCAATTGATCAAGATACACAATCATGATCGTATCCATATGATTTTGTACTTCTCTACAAATATAATCTCTTTTGTTATTCTAAGTGCTTATTCTATTCTAGGTAATGAACAACTTTTTCTTCTTAACTCTTGGATTCAAGAGTTCCTATATAACTTAAGTGATACAATCAAAGCTTTTTCTATTCTTTTATTAACTGATTTATGTATAGGCTTCCATTCGCCCCATGGTTGGGAACTAATGATTGGATCTGTTTACAAAGATTTTGGATTTGCTCATAATGATCAAATTATATCCGGTCTTGTTTCTACTTTTCCAGTCATTCTAGATACAATTTTAAAATATTGGATCTTCCGTTATTTAAATCGTGTATCTCCGTCACTTGTAGTGATTTATCATTCAATAAATGACTAAAAAATGATCCACTGATCCCATTTTCAGGTTTGTTACTTTGTACATAAGTAAAACATTAATAATTTGACTTATTTCTTCTACCCATCCAGGAGAATTCTTCCTATATTCGAGTCAAATTATTTCAATAAATAGCAGAATCAGGGATAGGGAACTATACTAGCAACCTACCTAATTTTATTGTAGAAATTTTCGGGATCAATGATTGGACCATGCAAACTAGAAATACCTTTTCTTGGATAAAGGCAGAGATTACTCGATCCATTTTCCTATCGCTCATGATAT